AAGGACGGGGTCGAACCGTCATTCCAGGATTTGCAGTCCGATACATTTCCATTATGTTACCCAGCCAAACCCGCCACCTCATGTGCCAAAGTCAAACGGTTGTTCTTCCTTCCCCGCTCCCTCTTTTTCTACATATGCGGTGGCGGGCGGAGCACTCTATATGACCGGCGGCGGGTTACCAGAGAAGAGGGGACAACTTCTTTCTCCCTTGCCTTGCTCCATTTTACTTTTCTGATTGAAAGTCGCAAGCCACTCCACTACTGGTACAGAGGCCAGAAGGTTGCTTCCTCCATATGTTCAGGCAAAGAACATCTAGAAGCTAGCTTTTGTCTTGTAAGCTACCATGCCTAATAATAAGAGAATTGAATTTTGCTTACCAAAGCAAAGTGGTCTGACTAAAAAAAGTCAATAAGCAACCAGTTCCGTTCCAAGTGACATGGCTTTTCACTATTCCTTATTCCTTTCCAGAGAAGCTCATCCAGCCCAGCGGATCCATTGTTTATGCGGCAGTGCGATGCTGCTGAAAAACGGAACCCGGTTTGAGAACCTTCTCTCATAGATTCCTTTCACCAAGTCATCGCCAGCAATCAGCTCTTATCCCTTGGTGTGGTGTCAAAGGGCGAGTTCCTTTCTTGTCTTGCCCAAAAACTTGCTTTATTCTCATTGGAGAAAGACTCTCCCGCGGCAAGGTTTTACACATAGGGCCAGCCAGCTGCTTTCTTTATCTCGCTTGCGTCCGTCTAGCGCCTTTCTTTCGGTTGGGGTCCGTCCCGGCCGGGGCTTAGACCGCTTGGGTTCTATTTTTCTCGAAGGCAGTCAACGTGTCAGCCATTCCTCTCCCATTAGACTTGTCAATCCTTTGCTCTTTTTCCTTATCTCCCTCTACTTTATTTGACAGGGGCGGAGAATACCAGTCTATCAATAACAAGAATACAGTAGCAATTCAGTTTCAAATTGTTTGAGCTTGGAAGCAACCTACTATCTATCTATCGATAGGCTAAAACAGACTGCTATTGGCTGCTTTGCCTATCTATTCTATTATGGCCGGCTTGGAGACATCAGAGGAAGACCGTCATTTCTATCCGGGTACGATCATAGCTTCATTCATTCGTTGAACCTTGGGGATAACCATTAGCATTGAGGTCAATCACCACACCACCTCTATCATACGACATTACATGACGCGAGAGTGCATGGTCAACACACACCCACCTAAAGCGCCTACGTTCCGCTTGCAGCCAATACAAGCACAACCTAACTTGCACGAGATTCAACAACCGAAACTACTGGTAGTCCCGAGGGGACGGCATCCTCCTATAATAGTTAGCAGTACTGAACAAGCGAGTCATCGGTCGGGGGAAAGAAAACGCCTTTCAAAAAAAAAGAAAAAAAAGGACATCGTCCTTGAGAACTTCCTTGATGATTTAGCAATTGAGAGACGGTTGCGACAAGTAAGAAAGTGGGCCACCCGGGAACTGGAAGATAAAAAGAGTTCCTTTTGTATATAATAATAGTTGATGAAATAACAAAACTCTAACTGGGCAGACCCTTAATCACTTCTAGTGGACTATGCATAGGACTACCCACGGAGCGGTGAAAAGACAGAAAGTATTCCTATTGATTCTAAGGGAGAACGAAGGACGGAGTGGAGGATGGAGGCGGATCGGTTGGAACGCGGGCTAGCCGGCCGGTAGGTTCGATTCCTCCCCGATTCCTATTTAATCGATCCATTGTTCGTGCAATCTTAAGGTTCATAGTCCTTTAGCTCTTATGAAAGTGGTTGACAGTGGCTTATGAAAGTGGTACCCCTTTCTTTACTTTAAACAGTGGTTGACACAGGTTGAATGATACAAGCAGGAAGCAAACAACAGGAAGAACCAGAGCGGGTGTAGATGCTCGTGAAGGAACGGGAGCTGAAGCAACAGGAATTGGTCAACGAGTAGGAAGACTTGGAAATTATTTTGAAAAAGGTGGCTAACACTAATATGCCTATCCACTACTATGGTGGTCATCATCGCTATGGCATGCACTGTGGCATGTTCTATGGTGCCTAGCCTATGCTGCTGGCCAACTACAGATCGATAGTGAGATTCTGATGCTATGCAGTTACGGATGCTCGTAATAGAGATTATGATCTTCGTTATCGGGAGTAAGATCCAGAATTAACTTCAAGTAGGGATCCTAGTGCTAGTGATCGGGGTTCCGTCTTTCGTGATCGTTAGGAAGAGCCGGATGCTAGTGATCTATATTTTGATGTTTGGGATCGAAAGATTCTGATGTTCGTAAGCGAGACCTAGATCCTCCAGTAGCACCAGCAACAGCAAATAAGCTACCACCTGATCTTGACCCTGACAGAACGGAATTCAAAGTTGAAGAAAAGTAATGGTTGAAGAACCTCGTCTCACATCTCTTCCTGGCCAAGGTGGGATAAGCACAACTCCGTCCAGTATCTTTCCCTGTTCCGATATAGCCTAATATCCCACCCAGTAGAAGTGTGGATGGACCGGCGTGGATAGGGGAATGTCCCACCATCATATAGTCCAATTCCTTTCCAGTGCCAGCATTCCTGTGTACGCATATCTAGGCGCAGTTCCAGTAGATGACCTTGTTGATCCGGGACCAGAGCCTGTTGACTAAGTAGCAGATAGACCCTCGGAGGGGACGCCCGCAGCAGAGTCAGCAGAGAGAGCAGGGGCAGGAACATAACAAGCTCCATAGCCGGTTGTTAACCTAATAGCATGATGGGCATAGACAGTACCATAGGTTGGTTCCAGATCGAGCTATTAAAGCACCTGACGGAACGGAACAAAAAATCTGGTAGAGGAAAAAGGCAGGAGTCTATTTAGTAGACTTAGTTGCGTATGTTGAGTAAAGAACAGCCCCGTGAAGCTACGGGCTTTCCCTCTGTCTGGCGCGCATCCTTCCCTCCCCTCCTTTCTATCATTAGAAGCAAAGAAAGGCAGGAGCAGGTTTTTAGTCCCAAGTAACAGATTGAGTAGCTTTTATAACCAGCATCTAAGTAACTTCCAGATCTATAGTCACCATCAGTGTTAGATCCTCTAGGTGCAGGGGAAGCAAGCACCGAAATTGGTGCCTCTTCCTTTCCTGCTCCTCTAGTAAAGAAAGGATCACCTCCGCCCAATAGAGCCTAGCCCGAGAGAGGACTTCTCCAGTGTGGATCGAAATGGTCTCGCGAAGCCGGTCCCCGCCAACCGAAGACTCTCAGAAAAAACAACCTTGACATGACCTCAGAATCAGAGATCAAGAGAGAACTAGTGATCAAGAATGACTCGATCCCTAACTGACAGATTCGATGACGAGAGTTTCAGATTCGGGAATCGATAAATTCGTATAGATAAGAATTCGGATATGCTGAACATCTTAGTCTCAGTATGCCGGGTATGTCTTTGCCCAGTGGATTGGAGAATCAATAGTTTCTGGTGTTGGGCGAGATGGGGAGAAAACTCCACTCCTTGCTTCAGCCCTTCTTCTCCCACAGACAGACCTGGGTGGGGATCTCTACTCGAATAGAAGGCGCGAACTCATCGATGCTATGACAGCCCTTCCTTGCCTAACCGCTGCTGTTTTCTCAGGTCGAGTTGAGGGCTTGAGCTTCTATGATTCCTGTATTGTTGCTTTTGCGTCGGCTGTCTTATATATATAATATTTCTTTAACAAAAAGAAAGGCCAGTTCTTGTCTAATCGATAGTGGCTCGTTCCTCTGATTATGGTTGAGCTGCCACTGATTGACTAACCTCAGTCAGGATCTCTGATCCCTACGACATGATCTCAGGTTCTTCCTCGGCCCCTTTCTTCTGTCTTTGACTTTGTGCTTTTTCTGTCCTAGGTAGGCTTCTCTTCTCGCTACTCCAGTCTAGTGGGGAAGGTCTGTTGGATTGTGGTGTTATGACTAATTAATAAATAAATAGCTTATATAAAAGTGATGATATGATGCCCAGGCTAGGAACTGCTGTTATTCATAGTAGGGTGCTGTTCCCTTTCCCGAAAGAAAGAGAAAGATCCCGAGAAAAAGGAAGTAGGCTTCGGTTCAATCTGGGATCGAACTATCCTCTTTTCTTTGGCTGTGTCAAGCCAGTTCTCTGATCCGAGGGGGACTCTTGTGAAGTAAAGAAAGTTTCCAGGGATCGAACCGAACTCCCACTCCAAGCTTTGGCATATGGAATAGAGTCTTTTAGCTAGTCTTATGAGACTAGCTTTGCTTTATAGAGTACAAGAGCTTTCCCTATCAGCTGTAACTAGATTAGAAAGAAGAAGTCCTGCCTTATTTATTATAAATAAATGAAAAGTATAAATTGAAGACTTTCATTTATTTATATAATTGCCAACAAAGCCTTTTTTTTTGTTTGGGTCCAGGGCTTCTTTGTTTCGGACAAGAGTGTCCAGCACGCAAGGGGAAATAGAATGCCCAAGGAAGATTAGCATGGGCAGAAGTGAGATTTTATTGGATTCCATTCTTGAGCCACTCACGAAGTCCACGGTTAGGCTTGTTCAGATCAGAGGGGAGGAATTTAGTAGCTTTAGGGCAGGTTATGAGGACATGGTCGGTGCTTTCATTGATTCCTTGGCACCAACAGGATCCCTGACTAATGTGCCGAGTGTGGAGAAGGGCTATACGATCATGGGCACAAAGCCAGAGGAAGTCGTTCACTCTAGGAGTAGTTTGGGCAAATCCACTTCAAGTCACTCGATTGGAGTCTTTGCTGAGAGTCTTGATGAGCAGCCATATGGTAAGCATGTTTGCTTTTGAAGTTACCCTTGGGATCCGTCCTCCCTCTTTCTTCTTTTCCTTCCTGACGTGAACGGCCACTATTTATACTAGATTGTGGGGGTATCGTGAGTGCGGAGCCTGGGGAGTACGAATTCAGTGCCATTCCGAAGAGATGGTGATAGGGAAGCAAGATATGTTAAGTATAGAGAGTAAGCCGGACAAAAATCTGACTTTTTGTTTTTCGCAACGCTCCTGGTGAAAGCGTAATTCGGTACGGTAGAAGGGTCTTGGCTTCTTTTCTCGATCTTCTTTCGAAAACTATGATCAGTCATGGCAAACTCCGGTTGCAATTTGTCAATAAGAAGCTGCATTTGAGGTGGAAGTCAGACTTCTGTGCTGTATGACGAGGAAGACGTGGGTCGCTCTTCAGCAGACCCCGCCATTCGATCAAGGGCTTTCCTACACAAGTGGCCTCAACAAAGAGTTGAACCTTGTTTTCGGGGAGCTGGAGCTCAGCTGGTTAGAGCAAAGGACTGAAAATCCTTCGTGGTTCGATTCCACTCCGAGTGAATAAGTTCCAGGAAAGGCGGGATGCTAATAAACGATGAAGACTCACTTTCCAGCGAACCTACGCCCGGCTTTAAGCGTTGTATTAGGGTAGGGATTTACTTTCTCTTCCGTCTGACTAGAAGGTAGGACAGTCTTGTCTATTTACGACTGTGATTTCTGCCTAGCTTGCTCAGTTAAGTATACTTTAGGTTCAAGCAAGGGGTCAGTAGGAATCTGACTCCACATCGCTAACAAGCCTGTGATCTTTTAGCGTAGAAAGAAGTGAATGGCGTGGCAGTGAGGACTTTACTTTAGGCATAGCATTCGCCTATTTCCGCGAAAGCCTGATCCTTCTTTCTATAGTAGGAAGACAAGATCGCAAGGGAATCACTAGTTCCATGGGTAAACCGAATCCGGGTATACCTAGCCAACAACCAACATCAGCTTCTAGGGAGAGTAGACTTCGCCAGGTTCGACTTGCCTGATCATAGACTATGTGAATAAAGTCCTATGGGTGACTATGTATGGCAGTGCCGCCCTCGTCCATCTACTAAGAAGGAAGCTGACTCTTTGTCAAAGAATTCAAGATCCGGGGCTTCGGGTTCAGATTTTCAAGTCTGTTGACCAACTGTGTAATCTAAACTAAATAGAGGATTTGCAGTGGGCTCTTTCTTTGAAGTTTGGCAGATTCGCCTTTAGATCAGTCTCTATTATCTAACCCGCTTCTTCCTCTATAAGATCTGCTGCGGATGATATAGCTGCTCCTAGTCCGACAACTGGAGCAAGAACCAAGGATGGCACGTGCTTTCCTAAATCCATTTCACCGGGTGTTCACTCAAACTCCTTAATCATTGAATCCGGATCGGAAGGTGACTCCCCTAAGGCCTCAGGCTTACTCAGGTAAGACTTCTTCCTTCTCCCCTTTCATGCTCTAAGCGGGAGGCGAAGAAAGAAATGGCAATAAAGCCATCTCCGGTAGTCAATAAAAGCTGATCTACGACAAGCCTTCATCAATAGTTCAGCAACCAGAGCTACTAGGCTAGTCAAGACAGGGCTAATTACAAATTCTAAGTCCCTATCCGGAGTTCTCTAGACCGAGGATGAAAAGAAAAAAGGCTCGGTCGTAGTCGTTGGTCGGTAACAATGACCAGTCATTAGTTAAGCTGGCTTGGCTTACGCTTCCTTCCCTCGAGGACAAAGACCCTATCCCTGACAGTAGGGGTAGCGCCATAGACTATCTCTTTGGCTTAGAGGTCGGCTGAGCTGCTTAGGCTTTGTGTACCGCATATTCTTTATTGTGAAAGTGGCATCTTTCTTTCAGACTGCTTTACTTAGGATGGCTTAGCCGAGCTGGAAGCTATACTCTAGGCGGGCTGAGAATCCTCTTCTTTTTATTCCGGGAATGAGCTGTTGCTGTTGTAAGGCCTTGTCTTTTTCGAAAGCTAAACCTAAAATAAGTGCATATTCCTTTTTTTCTGGAATAGGTGAATCCATGCTTCTTTATTTCCTTCCCGAGTTGAGAACAGAGGACAATCCCACCCGGACTTTGATCCTTATCGACTTTGACCGAAAGAGCTATTCTTTTCCGGAAGCGGAAAGAAAGTCTTGTACGAGGTTCAGTTCAGGCTGGAAAAGAAGTCATGCCTCATTCTGATTGATGTAGATGGGCAATCACCAATGGCTGAAATGAGAAAGAAAGGGCTTCGTCCGTAACGACGTACCGACTGGCTCTCCGATAGACTCGTAGATAGAATGGCCTTTCATCGACCCCTTTCTACTCACCCAGGAACCGAGGAGACAAATAAAGATAGAATAATAAGAATTCTTAATCTCGCTGCTTTCTTCAGCCAAGACTCTTTCACCTCACCCTACCAACTCCTTTTCAATCCGGATGTCTGCAGAGATCCCAGACAGGAAAAGACTCCCTTCTAGCTTTCCGACAAGATTCAAATCCATCTTTCTTCGGGATTTTGGGCTTACTCTTATTTTCCTTCGGGGCCTTATGTTTCGAAAAAGAGTCCCCACTTGTACTGTATGTATTGACTGCCTCAATGCCCGCTGACTTTTTTGTGACTTTACTGAGTTCCTAAGCACGAGCAAGTCAGATTTTGAGCCCCAACGACAAAGGAACGAGCATTTTCGGGGACTTTCTTTCGCGCGCGATAGGCCAGGTTAAGGCGGGATCAGTAGCGAGCTTACCTATATATATATGATATATGAGAATATAAGGGTCGCCTAATCCGATTAAACCCTTTTTTAAAAGTTTCTTTAAGTAATTACACAAGAGTTTCATGTCCTTCTCTTTCTCCTCCCTGACTCCCATATTATGGAATCTCCCCTAATTAACTTGACCATTGGGTAAATACAAGAACTAGAATATTCCTATTTTTTACCTTGGAAACTCTATTAAGGGAGATGCAAACTAGAATATTCCTATCCCTCCTCAACTCCCCTAATCCTGTAATACCAAAGTTTCTATACCAGGAATTTCCTGAGGCCGCAGGGAGAAGCGGAAGAAGCTACGGCTAGCGCTAGCGCGCTCAATCGTAGCTTCTTCGGTAAAGTGCTGAGCTCCTTCACGTGCGGCTAAATTAGCTCTTGTTGCTTCCTCTGCCTACTCCTTGCGCTAAAGTACGGTACACTGAAAACCATGCCCAGCAAACAGAACTAAGTGCTTGCTTCTGCCCCTCAATGATAAGCTTTCTTTAAGGAATTCTTTTCCCCGGTACACGGAACTTCAAAGGAGGAAGCCCACCAAGCGGAACTGCACTATCAATAAGTGGGACACCTAGTTTCAGTGGCGTGGACCATAGAGGTAGGGGCAATAGAGAAAGCAGCAGATCCGGAGCAGGGGCGAGCGAATCCATAACCACTAGATCGATGGATTGAGACCCCCAGTGAATGATCCAACAGTTCCATCTCCAGTAAAAGCATAAGAAAGAGGTGCATCTGATCGGGTAGCAGTGGGAGAGAGAGAGGAAGAAGAGGCACCCACTAGAGAACAAATGATATGGCTCGTTCGTATAGGCAGATAAAAAGTGAATGCCTATGTGCCAAATAGCGTGACTCAAGAAAGAATTGCAGCATGTCAATCAAGGTCCGGATCGAATCGCATTGAGAAGGAAGGGAGACAGATCTCAATGTCATGATAAAAGGAGCGGGTCAGGACCGGGGACGGGCGTCAGAGAAAGCTGGTAATCGAATAAGTAGTGAGTAGTAAGAAGAGAAGCTACAAGCATGAGGTCTCACCTTATCTTAGAGGTCATATCTATTTATTATTTAAATCGGCCAGGAGCCTTGGTTCCACTCGACCGGAGATACGACGTCATTTATCGAAAAGACCTTTAACTAGCCTTTCACCCCGATTTAAAGCAATGAATGGGATCAGCGTGGTAGCTCGACCGGATGGAGTTGGCCAAGAGTGACTAGCCACACGGAGTAGGGATGCCTTGAGGATTCGGTATCATCTTCTTCACCGGACACCTCGGAAGCCAACTCAAACTAAAAGCATTAGTGATCACCGCCTTTATGATGAGTTTTCCGCATTCGATTGAAACGAACTTTCTCTTTATATAGGAAATTGGATTTTAGTTGAATGGCACCTACATCTAATTGAATTGATATGGTCGTGTACTAGACTAGATACATAGCGGACTCCCTTCAGCTTGACAGCTCAGACAGAAAGCTATAAGAAATCAAGACAAAGCGCAAAAAAAGGTCCTTCCTTCACTTCAATGGTCTAAGGGGGCAGGGTGCATAACCACGAAAGCCCTTTGAGTAAAACAGCATACAGCCATTGCATTTGGATAGTAGACGGGGAAAAAGAAAGGGGGGCAACACCTTGGAAAGGAAAGTCTCACTCAAGGAAAAGAAAGGCCCACAGCCTATTCGAAATCAAAAGCAGCTGACGATGGGAATTCGTGTAGAGCATATAGATTCTTCTTAATAAAGCTTTCCCGAGAGGCCTTCATGAACCATAGCAAATGAGGCAAATCAACTTCCAGAGCAGAAGGAGTTGGCAGCAGTCTCTCACCGAACTCGTGGTATGGAAGGCGGATCACGGAAGTCAACCCGCCCATATACTCTTGAGTTAGACCCCCGCACAAAGCAAATCTCTAAATGGTGTCTTTGGCGCCGACGTCCTAAACTAAAAAAAAGACCGGGTATCCATAGCATCATCTCAATAAGAAGGAAAAAAGGGTGCCCGCCTTTCGCTACTCTAAGTAAGCATTCCTTTCTTTATTGGTAAGGAAGCTTTCTTTTTCTTGAGTTCTGTTATCGACTGATCCAAAGGATTTATGGGTTGAAGCAGCAATTGAGCTAAGTCAGCTACGAGTGGAGCTCTGCCTAGAGGGATTTAGAGGTTCTAAAAGAGGTTACTAAGGAGTTCCTCTCTCAGCGGTGCTTCGGTCTTCGGTGCCTATTACGAATACTCTGGATTCATTTCTTTTTCTCTTCCTTGCTCAATGCCTTGGTGGACGTCCCCGCTTTTTCTATCTCATGCTGGTTCTAGATCCCAATAGTAAACCGCTATTTTTACTTATACAGAAGAAGTTGCTGTTTCAGCACGAAGGTTTAGGGCTTGGGGATTAAATAATTTAAAGTAGAAAAAGTAAGACTTCATTTTATAATGTTCGAGATTTCCTCCGGGGTTCCCATCCGCTAATATAATAAGTCAAGGGCAATCGCTCCTCAGGCTTCCTTCCAGCGGAGAAGAGCAAAGCAAGCTCTAGCGGTGGGGCGTCTCGGCCTATCTATTAAAGTAAAGAAGGGGCTTTTCTCAAAAAACTCAGGATCTCGAGAAGGTTGAAAGGCGGGGGCAGGATTCGAACCTATGGCCCTCTGTACCCAAAACAGATGCGCTGACCAGACTGCGCTACACCTCGTCTCACCCCCCTCAGCATATAGATCCACCCGATCGATGAAGACTCGAACCGAACTCGCCCATCCTTTTGGGCATAGGGACGCGAGAACCAATCCGAGTAATCAACCGCTTTTTTTTAGAAAATCTGCCTCCAGCAAGACAAGATAGGGCGACGCCAAAAAGCCGTCTAGTGCAGGACAGGAGCGCTCACATTTTATTTTTGCTTCCTCTTTAATTAACTTGAATTTATTTATTTAAGAAAATCCGGCTCGGCTACCTGTCCTTTGGACCCAAAGCCCGCTCAGAAGTGGATTCGAACCACTGACATAAGGATTTTCAGTCCTTTGCTCTAACCAGCTGAGCTACCTGAACCACTTTCCTAAAGTCTTTTTTCTTCATCGAATAGCGCCCTACCTTACTTACCACTTGACTAGTCAGGGAAAAGCCCCACTTAGCTAGCCCTTGATCAAGGAAGTATCCAAAAAAGATGATTAAATTGGCATAATCTAGTGGAAATAATTTAATAATTATAAATAATAAAAACAGAAGTAAAGAAAGGATTTCCCAATCTTTCCCTTGCAGGTGAAGACTACTTAGAAGGCTGAGAAAAAAAGACAAAATAAGAAGGCGTCTTACCCTGACTTGTTTAATTTAAAGGAGTACTTAAAGTAAAGTTAAATAAAAAACAGGAAAGCTGCGCGATAACCTGTAAGGGATTAACCAAATTCCCCTTTTCGATTTCTGGATACATCAGTTGATAACAAAAAATATAAATTCCAAAACTAGTTAGTTATCAGGAAACCTTTTTGTAAAAAAAAGAAGATAGCTTGTCTTTCTAGCGTGAAAGCTCTTTTCATCTTTTGGAAAAGCCATGTCTTATTTATCCATAATGTCGTTCTTTCATATACCCACCACCTAATCTCTATATAGAGAGATAAATGACAAACCAATATAGAGCACCAAATAGGTGGAAATAGAGAAGGCCAGTCAAATCCAAGGACCATGCAGCTCCCGCCAAAGCAAGAAAAGCCGCAAGAAAGAATAGCTGATCCAGCCCCGAAGACTGGCTGCCATCGTAATGGCGGCACGCACGAAACAAAGCGATTCATAATCAACTTTGGTCAAAGCCCTCTTGACACCAGTACCTCTGTCCCGACATTTGGTGAGATAGGGGGAATGCCTACCAAAGGTAAAGGGGAGCCTTCAAGCAAATCTAGTGAAGGGTCACCTACGTTAGCTGGTGTCCACAGTGCCAAAGTTTCAACCAAGACCTTTGGCTCCGTGCTTGCTGGAGCCGACTTGTCACTCCAGGTTCTAGTTCATACGAACGTCTGTTACGTGCGTCCCTACCCTAGGACTTGGCCGGATTCGAACCGACCAAGCAAGGCACTACTGTAGAGCTCTTTGGGCCTGCCGCTTTCTCCAAAATGGAAACTGTCAAGATTAGAGCGCACTGCGATTCTTATCGTTATCTATGTAATTTCTTTCTTTATTTTCGTTGACGTGCTACTGTCGGAAATAACAGCCCGAACAAGGTCGGGCATCGTCCATTCGGGAGGTAATTGCCTCCCGCTTCTCCTAACCCACTTAGTGGATTCATTAGAGATTCTATTAAGTCTCCCCTCAAAGTAAGGTGGAGCGCTTTCCGCATCTGACCTAGTTGAAGAGGTACTTGACAGACTATCAAAAGACATCTTCCTAGTATCCGATAGCATAAATTGGACATCACTGGACGTTGTATGTCCATAGAGAACTAACGCCTGCTCATTCATGATATATTTGTTTGTAACCGTGCTCTGCTCCCCCCCAAAAAAGAGAGACTTGTTGGCCGGTTGGGTTTACCAATCAAGAACGAGATGGGACTCTTTTTTCTTTGTCGTTGCTTGGCTGTAAACCGAGTGCTTTTCGATCTTAGGCGATCTAAGGTTACCGGCTCTCCGGCCCCCTTTCGGTGCACTATTGGAGAGCTCACTGGGCCTGCCGCTTTCTCCAAAATGGAAAACTTTGAAGATTCGCTACTGAATCGTTCTATCACTAACGTCATTTCTCAAAATCAAAATCCATTAATAAGCATTAAGTCATCGTTCCGTCATCCAACATCCTTTCCGATACATAATTTTGTTAGTTAAGAGAACTTGTTCGTTCACTTGGTTTCTTTTCTATACATAGATTGGTCTTTGGTTAAATGGTTAAGACAACCAACTAGCCTGTTCGTTTAGTAAACATAAGTGCCCAACTCTTAGAAAGAGGATGGACCCTAAGACAGCTATTTCAATCACTTAGTTGGAAAAGGTAGACTATGGTATGAAAGAATCACTTCATCCTTCCTCTTCAAGACCAATAACTAGGTAGCCTGAGGAATTGTCTAAGTCCTCTTGCTTGACCTATTTCCTTTTTCTTTAGACTTTATAACTTCTGACCCCAAGGAATTTTCTTGTTTTCTGATTGCAGTGACTGCCCTTACACAACCGGAAAGACATTGACTCGATCGACAGGCCCTCGCTACAAGACTGAAACAATTCGAATGATAGAAGAATCGACAGCTGCTCCTGCGCTTACTACTTTGAAAAGAGAGCATGGGGCTAGACCAGGAAAAGCATAGACTCGATCTACTTCAACAGCAGTCACTTCACCACCTGAAGGAAGATGAGTACTTTTTTCGGGAAATAAGTTTCACTCAACTCATCCCTTAGTTTGGAGGCTTAGCTTAAGTTAAGCTCTTTGATTGAGGATTGGGTAAGAGATGGACTTGAAGACTTCGAGCACTTCCAGGTTCCCCTAGGTCTATTAGACCACCATCAACTCATAGACCAATAGAAGACTTAGACATTTATTCTTTTTATTTTACGAGGTACAAAGCAAGAACCAAAAAGCATTGAAGCGAATCAAGCAAGAGAAAACCGGAAAAGGTTCTAGATCTCCTGGAAAAATAGGAAAACATAGCCTACTTACTTGGCCTACTCAAGAGCCAGACAAAGAAGAAAAAGCAAGAGGTTTGAGTGATGCTCGCACCACTACACTCACTCATACCATCGACGGGAGAAGAGGTTCAATCCATAGGCGAGGTGGAGACTTCGGTATAAGGTCGCCTGTTCGGCGCGCTACTGCTCTTTGGCTCCTTTACTTTAGTTCATCATTTCTTTGCAACTCTATTGATCAATCTCCTCTCGTTATCGGTCGACCTTCAAGACTTGCTTACGATAGGAGGGACTCGAAAGGCTAATCCGTGAAAGACGAAAAACGAATTCCATTCCCAATAGATCAAGCCGAGGTAGTAGACCAAATCGTCTATCAACGTCCTCCACTTACTCCACTAGGTTGGCTAGAGCCTTGTTACTATAGTTCGCGCTACTGAGATCATCGTAGATTGGGAGAGAGAAAGCTTTTGCGCTTGGGATCCTGGCAACATTCTTGCTTGTTTTAAAAGACGTATAGGCAATTCTTTATTATGATCATATGGATCGCTTTTCGTGACTTTTCTTTCCATAGGCATACATTGCAGTCTAACCAGCTTTCTAATTTTAGGGGACCGAGAATCCATCTTTTGATCCCCCTCGAGCCTACTATCGTCTTTCGAATTAAGCTTCCGATTTAGTTGGTGCAGACGCTCTACGATGCAATCAGACAGACAATGAGAGAGCGGACTCTCTTTCTCTAAGGGACACTTCCTCATTTTTTTCCACCCTCCGGAGTACCATGTAGTTAGGAAGATGATCGATGCCTCAAGCATGTCTACTTAAGATCTCTATCCTTTCTGGTGATCAAGATATCCCAAGAAAAGAAGAGAGACCTGACGGCGCGGGCGCGCCTTTACTAGAAGAGAAGGAAAGAAGACACTTACTAGAAATCTATTCCACCGGAAGACTACCGCTTGATTTCTCTCTGTCCACAGCCATGACTCAACCACCTTTCCATCCCCCCTCAGCATATAGATCCACCCGATCGATGAAGACTTGAACCGAACTCGCAGTGATCAAATCTACTTTGGAGAGTCAATCCTCAGGGCAAGCCAAAGGAAGGACGGGATAGAGCTCCAAGACAGGCTGAAGGCAGAGAAGGATAGACGAGACAAGGAAGCAAAGGAGAAAAGAAAGATCGGAATAGAATAGAGGTAACGGTTGAACGAACGGTAGACCCAAGTATACTTAGCCGGAAGCAGGGCATTCCACCGATTGATTCCACTTAGGGAGAAAGCCTTTCCCGTATCTATTTAACCCTGATCTGCAAATTTCTATCCGGTAGACTGACTTGGTAAGGTAAAAGGGCCCCGACTTATTTGATTTCCAGAATTAGAGTTCGACCGCAGCTGCCCCTTTTTTGTTTTGGGGGGATCAAGTTCCTTGCCAACTATCGACCCCGATATCTTTTCATTTCTTTTTGGTATTACTAGCCTAGCCTTCGTCAATCACACTAAAGCAGAGCACCCAACTACGGCAAGGCCCCCTTAATTAAGGGTTAGGTTAGTCAATCCGGCCCGAGACGCGTTCGTTGACAAAACCGCCGTAGGAATGGAGACCTTTCAATAGAGCGGAGGCGAACTGATCAACGATAAAGAGGCCCTACTCACTACAAACGAATACACCACAAGATCGAACTGCACTCATGCCTCTCCCGCATCAAGTTGACCGACCCCCGTTCTTCTATCAATCATGTACGTAGGTAGGGTCCTCCATTCTTATTGGTATATCATGAAAAAAGAAAGCCATTTGCACCAGGCGCACTGCGCTTTCCCTTGCCTAGATGTTAGCCTTTCTAAGTCAAGTAATGGTGACCCGCCGAAGACTGGAGCCTCATAACATGTTGACGAATACCCCCGAACTGAGGGTTCGATCAGTAGAGGGGACGACTTTGCCTCCCCGGAAGAAGAATAGCCCCGCTCTCTAGCCGACTGATCCCGTTGATCATATAACTGGGAGGGAACGTGTCACATTAGAGGTGAACGATCAGAGATGTCCGATAATTACCACGATGAGGCTGGTCCCTCTTTGATTTTAGTAGACTAAGCTATGAATATGAATGAATGCCGGGCTCTTTCTTTCACTGCTAACCCCAATAAGTTTCTTAATGCTGATATTTTCTGTTTCGTCGAGCCCCGAGCTTGTGGTCCTCCTTTGAGTGTGGGTTCCATTGGATGAATCTCTCAAGTCAAGGTTCACGTACATAGCAGCAAGAATGGTGCAGTGCCTATTTATCGTTCTCGCTCGGGAGCCAAAACGAACACGCCTGCTACCTACTGTACTGGACCTTCGACCAGGCATTCTACCCCTGTCGAATCGGAACCAACCACCACTGTATTGCGCTCGAACAGTTGAGCGGCCGCCGGCCAGCAACTTCCGTACCGTACACAGATATAGATTCATTCTTCGTACCTGGTCCAACTTCAAAACCCTTCGCGGGTTGGTCAGAAAGAAGTCAGTCTTGTTTGGTAAGACTCTATTGAACAAAGCAAAGAAAAGAGAGTGCTCGACCGGAACAACGGCCAACAAAGACCGTAATTACATAGATAACTGCTCCTCCCTTTCTCCGGCTTGAAGGCGAACCGTATGGCGGCCGGAAAGAAAGACGACCTCACCTTCTCGTAGATGGTGTCAGTGAGAGCAACTTGAGTATCCCCCGTTGACCTTCTTTTGTAGATAGAATCTTCAATGAGTGTAAACAACTTACTAATAAAGGTGCGCTTGTTGAGTAAGGCCGTTTTCTTGCAGGAGTGCTAACGCGCGCCCTTATTCTTCGCTTGCTCCGCAGTACGAGCCTCATACAGAGCCCCTTTAATATGATGAGGAGAAGAGGGGCCGCCCTCTTTTCTGCACCAATCTTTATTTACGACTATATTTATATATTTGGGGTGTATAGCTCAGTTGGTAGAGCATTGGGCTTTTAACCTAATGGTCGCAGGTTCAAGTCCTGCTATACCCAAACAAACCTACCTTACACTATACCTATGAATTTATAAGGATGCGTAGTAACGTTCAAAGATCACTCTTTGGCCTTTAGACTCGCTTCAGCGACTTCGCCCTTTAAGTTAAGTGAGTGAGGAGGGGGTGAGGTAAGGAGTAGTATAAGAGTGGCTCGGCTCGGTCATCAATAGGCCTCTCCTTATTTGATTCATTCTATAGGGCGGGGCTGCAGACCAACAATCCAGCAAAAGGGCTGAAAAGCTCCTTTATCAAACCTTCCCCTTTTCATAATAAATAATAAGGTAGGTAAGCATCAAAGCCCAGCAAACCCAACCTATACAAAGAGCTCTTTTCAGCCCCTACTCCCAACAAGTGAAAGTTGCTGGCACCCACCATACCTTGCTTCGGGGCCGATCTCTTGTATCGAAGCAAACATATCTATTCTATCTTTTTTTTTTTCTTTTTATAAAGTCGTTACTACTCATTTTGGTTGGTCTTGATAGGTCAGAGCATCCGGTCTGCTGGACCTTTCCTGGCTTTAAGAAATCCGTTCCACCTAAGATAAGATGGGGCTCTCGGCTTCCCGCGCGCCAAATAAGGATGCAAGAACTGGAGCTCCTCTATCCACAACATCCATCTAAAAGGGATGCGTTTACCCGGGCGTTTCACCAAAAAGAAGCATTCCTCCAATCGGCTCCTTTGCCTCTCTTATGCGGCAGCAGGCGAAACAAACACAGGGTGGTTTCCGGGCTCCTTTACTAAGTCGAAGATCCCCAGAAGCCTTTTCGCTTCCAAATATGCTTAATTAAAAAAAATCCATCTATCCCCCCGCCTTTGGAGAAAAGCTCGGGGGATTGACTACTGGTAAACTTAGTGAATTTTGCCCCTTCTTTAGCTTATGAATTCCGTTTTGTGAAGAGGTTTATAAAAGTGACAAGCTTGGTGGAAAGCTCCTTCCTTTACCCGTTCTAAAATAAGCTAAGTTAAGCAGTAAAGAAAGACTTGTATACTTCTCTTCTTGTTTTCATCGGCTAAGGGGCTCTTATTATTAACCAGAACAAGACTTGGCTTATACATTTTGCGAAGGAAAAATCAAGCTTTTCTAGGGCCAAAAGGGGGAGCTTGCCTAGTTCTACTAAGGAGTATAGCATCGAATCCGCTGCTGCTGGTGAAGAGGAAGGCAAGAAGGAAGATCTTGGCTTGCCTTCCACTTAGAACTTCCTACTAATAGATACCTGCTTGCTTACTGGCAATCTATTATAGACTGTTAAACAATTACTTCATCCCTTACCTGAGCGCCTTCCTACCCGAAAAGAAGAAAAAGAAAGAGGGCTTTGACCGCTCCGTGGGCTAATTCCGATGAAGAAGACCGACTTGGCGCTACGTGACATCTGGTTAGGACGCCATGTAGGCCGTTATAATAGCAAGCGTTTACTGTCGTAGTTTAGTTCCATGACAGGTAGTTGCTGCATTATAAGAGCATTTGTGGGACGGTTCAACTTACCTTACTTCCATTCACCCGAAGGCAAGAAGAAGACTAAGAACACTTAGCCAAAGGGAGGGCTAAGATGGCTTGGCATCGTCTGGGTTTCAGGCCCAGATGGTGTGGGGGTTAACCTCCCCAGCACAGGATTGTCTGATTCTGTGTCCTTAAGGCAAGACACTGGTAGAAGCGGCTTATCCAGTTTTAGGGTGTGATGGCTTATTGCTATCCCAAGCATCCTTGCTGGACAGCCACGGACATTTAGTTTCTAACCTTACTCCTGTGAAGGGATCCCTTTATGGTCTCCATGTATCAGGTATGCTTTTGATAGCAGCAACGAAATGTTGTCTGATTGATTTATCAAAGCAGAACTGCCGCGGATTCGTTGAGGATCTTTGGTCAGAGCCTGATATCATAGCTAGCCTTCCTCCGTCGACTAGCGTATTCCACTAGTTCAGGGGGAGGCAAGAAAGAGGATAATTCTTGAAAGAGAGTCAAATGACCTATCCTTGAAAGCATTCAATTCCATGTCTTTAGCATGATTAGGGTTAAGGTAAGGGAAGGTTTGCAGCTATATAGTAGGCGGAGAGGGAAAGCTAGCTGAAGATGCATAGAATGCCATGGTTGGCTCTTGGGGAAGGAGCTTCGGTAAAGGAAGAACGCGGGTTAACCTCTGTAAGTTATCTCCCTGCTAGCTAGCCAAGAGAAAAGTAAAAACCCTCGCTTCACCACTTCCAAGACATCAAATCCAATGATAGAAGAATCGACTGCTGGAGAAAGGTTTTAAGGAAGTTAATCAATAGGAGAAGGTATCTTATGGCTTAGGGAAGGCCCCAGCTGATTGATCTAGGATTACCCGAGACGAACTGTCGATTCTCCGATAAATGTCAATGAGTTAAACATGTTTCCGAGACTTCAACATACATGTTTGGCAGCGGCAAGGAGTCTTTTTGACTTCCTAACACGGATACAAAGGCAGCTGAGCAGTGCAATGAGGAAGAGGTTTTACTTTTTTCTCGAAGCAAGCTGTGTTAAAATCCCTCCTTCGCTCCGGCTCGTCTAAGGTCGAACTTCTTCCTTTTGCTTGGTAGCCTTATTCGGAGGCTCATGAAGAAAGCATAGTGACGCATTCGAACTACTTTTATGACGATCTTAATTAGAAGAAGTAGGAATGCCGGAATCTTGTTAATTTAATTTCACGGTAAAATTTATAGCAAAAAGCAAGACATACCAGTTTAGTAGTCTTCATCCTAGCGTAGCAAGGAAGCTAATAAGACCTTCGACGTGGTGCTTGTTATTTATTTGACGGTTGTTGCACGCTATTTCCGAATGCAATTGAATTAGCTGCTTTCTCACTCAATCTTTCGACGACTTGAAAGCAAACTAGTCCTGGTTATACCCGGAGCAATGCAAGAGGTCCACGCGGGCGGGGCACACCAAAGGGGACAAAACTGACAAAATCCCTACATACAATAAGGCCTGCCTATTTTAGGGATTAGGAGGATTCGATTACAGTGGCCAGTGCTTGCCTTGAAAGACTTGGATTTTATAATCATCATTGTATACACCCGGGGGTATATGGGTTATCAGGAATGGAGTCAATAGCTTGCCTGAACTAGAATAGCCTAATTTAGAAGGGGATAAAGAGTCAGGGATGGTCGTGGACAAGATTCTAACCCGGGAATAAAATCAATGTTAGGGAGTCAAAGCTATTGGACCAGTGTAGTTCAACCCCTTGGAGACTGGCAAGTAAGCTAAGCTATCCGTGCTGTTGTCGTAGGGCGTAGTGAGCTCGATCTACTGAATCACAGGCTGAGCCACGAGTTTATGGTTCCAGCAGGCAACCTGGCATACCAATCGAATGCAGTCTCGCCCATAAGATAAGAGAAGATTGACCATATCTTCTTCCAAGCTTCTTTCTGCTTCTTCTCGGCGTAACGAAAGAACTAGATGAGGAGAGGCCTCCGGTTTCAAATCCCTACCCTACGCCTTACTTACGAGGGCGCCCTAGCCAGATTCACTCCCAAAGGTCAATCAAGCCTTTGAAACTAGTTCAAATAGTCGTCTTCGTTCCTGCTTTCAACGAGACTTTCTTAGCTGCATCAGCTTGTCAAACTCTCTCTCCTTCACCAGGAAGGGGAGAGCGGACAAAGTACCAGACGATTTGGGTAAGAAGAGCGTACGATAAGAGTAAGCAGACGATGTCGATAGAAGACGATTCGTGGGATCTTCCTCAAAGTCAAAGAAAGAGAAAAATGAGCTAAAGAAGGTATGCCCAGCCCATGAAATTAGATGTCGAATGAGTACGATTTCGAGCATAAAGAGAGAAGAAAAAGGAACTGCAAGAATCTAGGTTTAGCAAGATAGCTGCCAGAAAGACTGAGCTTAGGTGCATAGCGCTTAAATAAGTGGTTGAAGAGTAGCTTTCCATCCCGACAATGACTACTGACTTTCCATTTTTGGGATTTCACTTTAAAGACTGGACTTCAAGCAGCAATGAGAGCAAAGGCAAGGAATTGATGCGCCAATAATCGAAGAATGGGGCAAGGCAAATTTCCAGACAATGGCAAGTGCTTGAGAAGGAGCTGTGAAAGAAGGGGCTGCTAGAGAATAGGGAGCTCTTGAAGAAGAAGGGCGGGGTGAACGGCATTCTGTTGTACTACTAACACTAGCTGTACTAGAGTAGTTTAGTAGCGCCTTTTGAATCAAATAGGCGAACCCTTTCCGAATCCGAAAGGCGAACAGCCCGCATTGCAAGCAAATAGATAGCCCCCGCCCGTTTGAGTCGTTGCGAGCCGGAAAGCGTACCGGCAGTTTGAGTCACGAAAGGGCCGCTTGCTTAATCTTTATTTTCTTATATATATATACAAACAAAGAAGAAAATCATTTTTTAATCCAATTGTTCATTCCTGGGAAGAGGAAGAAGCAGATAGAGCAAAGGCCTCCTCTTTCCGAGGTTGGGTGTGGCTTCCCGAAGTGAGCGAATTGCATGTAGAGATCCGTAGGGGCTTATAGTTTAATTGGTTGAAACGTACCGCTCATAACGGTAATATTGTAGGTTCGAGCCCTACTAAGCCTACCACCCCCTTCTCTTCACCCGATACAAGAAGGCAGTCGAAGTCCCCTCCACTCTTCATTTTATGGGAAGACATCGCGTTCCTAGTCGATTTCCCTCATTGCACTGTCCCCTTAATGCTACGAAGTGAAGCAGGCATAGAGACCAACCATAGGGTATCTATCCTGTGATCCAACCCCGGCTCGGTATCGGTAGTCTCAGTCTTTCCCTGCCTGCCCTGGTATGAGTTGAGAGTATAAGAGGGAGTCTTATTCTACTCTAGGCTCACTCCACCCCCTGTGTTGTCTTATTTCAGGAGGGACTAGATTGTTAAGAAATCAATCCCTGACTCTGTCTTTGGGCTAAAGCCTATAGTTCTCTCCTCACTAACGGAAGTCTCTTAGTAAGTAGCATCAGCTCTTCCGGGGGGAAAGCCTAAGTAAGGAGTATTCGCGGGCTATCCACAAGCATTAGTTCTCCCCCTGACCAGCCTCCCAACCTAAAGATCATCAGCGGACGACGCCTTCTTCCGAAAGTCCTCCCTCTTTGCTTTGCCCCAGCGAAAGAGACTGAAAAAGATCCGTATCCGATTCCTCGGGTCTTGCTGCGTCAGCTACCGTAGATAGGAGGCTTTAGCCTGCCTATAAAGAAAGAAAGCAGCTTAGTAGTAGGAAGGAAGCAAAGAAAAGTATGCCCTACATGTCAACAGGGTGGAAGTTCAAAGCATCGAAGATGAGTACATGGAAGCACCAATGCAGAAAGTCCAGAGTGCAGATCTAACCTTCTCGACAGAAGACATCTTGCTGGACAGGAAGAAGCATACATAAGCGGCCTCTTTATCTCACCGGTGACATCGGCGAAAGAAGGCTACCGCGGGTAGAGATCGACCCAGGGGCCTCCATCAACGTGATGCCACTGCGGGCCCTAGCCGATCTTGGAATTCGTTCCTACGAGCCGGCTAAGTCAGACCAAGGTGACTATTCCGGGGTACAATGCCGAGCCATCGGCAAGATTCGTCTCTTGTGTGTGCCAAACATGGGATCTGAAGACTGAGGTCACTTCTTACGTGATTGACGGTGACACCTCCTAAACTTCCAGCTTGGATCCACAGCGTGGTACCTTCCACCCTTCATCAATGCTTCAAATACGTTGATGAGAAGGGAGAAACTGGGTATTTGCCGACAAGAAGCCCTTTTTTAAAGGAGTCTAGGCATACTGTCTGTACGGATGCGCGTCTTTACAACGACGGCCCAGCCCAGACAGTGATGGATGACGAAAGCCCGCCAGCGAAAGCCGAAGCACAGGTTCGTAGACCTCTCCGAATCCCCAAGCTAAGGGATTTACGGTCAACGCTATCTCAAAGAGCATGACCCCGTTGACGAAATCTCTAAACTGGGGCTGGGGGAATGAAAGAGGTTGACCCCCATCCCCCTTCACTATGTATGGCCAATGAACTCCTCGCTTTAGTCCGTTCTTTTCCTTCTTTGGGCTCGGGTCGATAGTAGCCGTGGTAGTAATGTCCCGGAGCCCGGCTACCGACCCGAGGCGCTGATCGGGAAAGTCATAAAGGGACGTTAAACGTAATTCTAGAAGGGCGTTACCACAAAAAAAATCCGAGTCTTGGTAGTTGACTTGCTTACTTGTTAGAGTCAGGCAGTTGAAGTGAAAGTTTATTAGACTAGTCCCACTAAGATGGCGGGGAAACTGACTTCCGAGAGAGCTGCTTTCGCCTCGGTAATTACCTAACGAGAGAGAGCCGATGCCAAAGTAGCCCTTTACGCGAGGGAACGCCAGACAGACTGACCTCTGCTAACTACGTTTTTTAATATAGACTGGAAGCTAGAGAGAGACTATACTAAGGTATAGTGCCGCTACCAGAGAAGGCTGTTTCATGCTAGGCGTCCAGACCTACTACGCCCGAGCTGCATCCCCGGCACACTTGCTATATCCACTAAGGCTTCACATCCCACTTCATCCTACCAACTATACCTTATATAAATAGCCGTTCTATAACAATTCAAGACAACAAGAAAGCAAAATATTTGATCAGACCTTTTCTTATTTTTATTTCAATTTCCTTCCATGGAACGGAACCTTATTTGCCTTCGCCTCAGTAGCCGCTTTTGCTTATGGTAAATCTGTATCCGCTGCTGTCTCCCCAGAGACTTATGGTGGGTTTCAATAGATCTCTTTTCCACCTAGGTCAAAGGGGTATGCCGCTATGCTACACCGAAGTATGCTCCTGGGTAAGCGACTGCCTTCGGATCCGCCTCTCGAGCACGAGGGTCGTATTCATAAAAGGCTATCGATCATGAAGGTTTGCCTATGGCTCTGTATCTACCTCTGTCTGCTGGTGCTTATTTTGATAAGCTGCAGGATCAATGGCTTAAACTACTGCTTCTTCAACGCTTCTCCTGCGACTTGTTCTCCTTGCTCCTGCACGAGGTACAGTATTCCTTCTGTTCGGCTCATCCTTATGCTTTCGGTTTTCGAGTTCAAATTGGGGAGACCTGTCAAGCTTTAGGATAGCTCTTTTCTTGTAATAGAAGCTAAGCTTTTATACCGGAACTCTTGATCTATCAATAGAGGGTGAGAACTCAATCAGGAAGGACTGCTAGTCATCACCGAGGGACCAAGCGATAGACTTTCCAACTGAGAATGCGCTCCTACTCTCTTTCAATCGCCGATGCCAAAGAGGGCGTAGACCCGAGGGTCCTGCATGACTACTACTGCGGGAGGGGATGAAGAATGAGATTTGGCTGGCTCGGCTTGGAACTTGAGAAGGTTCACGGAGATCCTGTATCTTATGCTTCAAGGCAAAACATCTATCTGTCCAATGTCCTGGGCTACTCGAATGAATCCTCCGTCCACGAGGGGTCAGGAAGAAGGAGTAAGCAGCAACTGAGAGAGTCTAGGCAATTTCTCTTATCCAGTAAAGGAAGCTAGCGGGGCAAAGAGTAGCATTCCGGTCTCTCTTGAAAGCGTGAGAAGCAGGCGTTCAAGGAAGGAAGATCTCTCAAATACAAGTGCACATAGGAGCGTATCCCTGCCAATCTTTCTTTGCATCACAATGAGTAGGCCGCCAGATTTCAAAGGAAGAGAGGGCTTGGAGAGTCGAGAAAGCAGCTCCTTCTTGGAGAGGGGACTTTGGCTAAGCCAAGCCGCCTACCTCCAAAATGGATAGGTGGGTAGAGGGTCTTAGCCGGATCATGGTGGAAGCTTTCCTGGGTTGAGCTGTGAACTTCTTGTCACCGGTAATGAAGGAAGGGAGAGTGTTAGGTTAGTTGAGTGGGGGACTACGCTGTTCATAGAGAAGTGCCAAAAGGAAGGGGAAGGTGGGCTAGCTCAACTTCTGAGGCTACCCTGGATGCTTCTTAGATACAGGGAGAACATGAAATGAAAGTCAAGTGGAGTAGGGTCAGGTGAAGAGGCAACTAGCTCCAACTGCTAGATGAAGCTACATTCTGGAAGCGAAGTAGTAACTAGTCAGAGAGGTACTCAACCCCCTCACCTAGAAGTTCTCAAGGCAAAAGATCTCTAGACCTATCATCAGCTGTTGTCACTCCTTGAATTCCAAGTCTGAGCTAGTCAGAGCTTTGATCATCTCTCTTTCTAACTCTAATAGAACATCCGAAACTAAGAAGCTTCCTTTTGTTAAGGAAAACTCAATAGCTCAATAACTAGCCAACGGGAAAGGAATCTATAGATCTGGGAAGATCTCACTGATGAGTTAGGAGCAGGAGTCTGGTAGCTAGGTAGCTGGGGAGTTTGGAAGCAAGTGTGAAAGCATCTCTTCTTTTTGCTATTTCCAGAGGTAGTTCAAAGAGAGGGGAGAAGGAGCTCAGAGCACTCTCAAGTGAGTTGGCTCTAGGGCTTGCACTATTGGTTAAGATAGAGTAATTTTAAGTAAGTACCTAATAGATAATATAAAGATTCCTTTACTTTATATTTTTTTATAGTTGTAATCTATCCTATCCTTTAGGCGGGGATAGGTTCATAGGAGGACTTGGTTCCATAGTAAGTAAAGGCTTAAACTATAAGGCCCGGGTATTGAGTTGAAACTCCCTCTCTCCTAAGTTATTGCGTACAGGACAAGCCTGTTATTGAGGGCTCTTTATGCCAAAGACTTTTACACTACAGGGGATAAGAAATATCCTAAGCAAGTTCCTTTTGATACTAGCACTAGTAGGACTGGGGCAGTCTCCCGGTAAAAGGAATTACACTAGATCTTGGCAATGGCACTCCAACAAGCTCGGCAGGTAGAGGTGCTTGAAAAATTAATTATCCCGAGACATCATTCCAGTTAGCATAAAAGTATGCGTATGAGTTCGCGCAGTAAACGACAAGGGAATGTCTTTCCTACTTCCAGATATTCTTAAAACTAAGCAGAAGCAGAGCAGGTGACTTGTCGGTGCAATTGTCCTATCAACAGATCAGTCTACAAGAAGTTGGAAGAACTTGACCTGTATGAAAGTCCTCCCGTTAAGTCCAATTCTTCCACGACCTGTCCTCTTCGTGAGCCATAGAAAAATAAGGATTTTTATAAAGAATGCATTCGCAGTCACTTTCCTATGATCACCGATCCAATAACATCACGCTCAGGAAAGGATTTTTCTTCAAATCAAGTAAGTGTTCCCTCCACTGAAAGAGAAGTGGTGGTTCAGTCACTTCGGTTCGGTAGTGGATTGGCAATTTGTTTGGGTACTGCCCCTAACTACAGGTCCGAATAGACTGCAAAAGCCCTTCGAATACGAAATGGATTTGCTTACTCGACCTAAGCAAGCCAGACTGATCACCCGAAAAAGCCAGCTCCTCGATATCCTTCAACGGAAGGAACTGAAATCACTCAAGGCACTGGCCCCTTAGCCGAATCAAAGACACTGGGAAATGGTTATCTACTTACTACTTAATCAAGCCAATTTACTGCGTATCCCTTTCGCATTTCGTCTTCCATTGGAACTGTCCGGAAGAAGGATCCTTCCAACGACGAAAGGAGTAACGTGCCATCAAGCTATTTTGAAATTACAGAAGAGGATACACTATCCTTGAAAACGGCCGCACTCGAACCTGACCTTCCTTAGGACGGGACGAATGGATTGCAATCTCCCCTTATGTTATGCTGGGAAAGATTTATTGAGCTTTCTTGCTATCCCAAGGCGCTGCTCAATTAGAGGAGCAGTCAAGTCATAAGTAACTCGCACTAACAGGGATCCCCGGCCGAAACATATCATATCCATTGTCGCCACATGTTAAGGACTCGCTCGGGAAGAGGATCGATCTAATTCAACCAATTCAGCTGAAACTGAGTTGGAATGCTTTTTTAGTTCATAGGAGAAGGGAAAGTCAGCAGCTTGGGATGCACAAAGAAGGAGAGGCGCTGAGACATGCTACCAACTTGAGATAGGGTTCCGGGCATCAAATCAGTTCGTAAGGGTGGCTCTTGGTGATGTGGAGTTGGGCGGCAACAGAACAGAAGGTAGAGCTAGAGCCTTATAGGCTTAGGCTTGCATGGGTCTGTCTTTTTTTTCTTTCTTTTCCTTTTTTTAGGCGTCCTTCCTAGAAAAGAAAAGGGTTAACTACTGTTAAATGTTAAAGTGAAAACTGAAACTATAGTGGCTTAAAGGGGAATCGGCAGTGTTGTTTTTGATTCATTCTTCCTGGAACTAAGACTCCTGAAAGCACCTCCGGTCGAATTTTCCAGGTATAATGCACTAAAGGAACTGTCTGCTGCGTTACCAAGGACGGCGCCCTGTAGTGATTCTTCTTGTTAGCAGGTGTTAGGACTCGTATTCCTTACCGAAGGGAAACACTAAGACAGAGTCTGCAGCCGGTAGAGGAGGGCTTTCAGCGCCTAGCGAAAGTATAATTATCTTATTGGTAGTACGCGTTCGAGTAATAGTCGTTTTCTCGTTTCGAATGTTGATCGTAGCTTTAGTCTAAGCCAAATCTTAGTGTTGGAAGTAGTGTCGATCCCCATCGGTAGTTGGAGAATCCCCGGTATTAGGAAGAATGCTTCGAAGAAGCTATTTGACATATCTCTTCTCTATATAGGCTTAGATTCCAATAAGAGCAGGAGTAAGCGTAGCAAAGGACGTTAATCTTAATTATAAGGAAAATGCCCACGCACAGATTCAAGGAGACGAACGACGAGATGACATAGATTCTCTTCTTATAAGGATTCCTAAGATACTCTTACTGATACTAGTAGCATTGCCTTCTTTCTTACCTAGAATCTTACCAACTGCTTTTCTTCCGCGAAAGCCAGGAGAGCGCCTAATGCTAATGAAAGTGGAAAAATCGTCTGCTATCGAATCTAGCTATCCGGAAGTGAAATATTGAAGATACGAATGAATAGGACAATAAAGAGAATAGGCGGAGAATGCCCTGATCTTCGGGACGGTCGTCTCTGCCCACTCTAAGACTCTATTAGGGCTGGCTTGAAAGAAGACTCACTTTATCACATGAAGGGAAAAGGTTATGAAAGAAAGCCTAAGCCAGTCAACGTTTGGCTAACCCTCTCAATCTCTTTCCTTACCTAACTTTTTTGCTTAACACAAGGCAGCAACAAGCCACATCCGGCATCCTAATCCATTTCTAGCTGATAGATAGATAAGGAAGGGATCATAGAAAGGATCGAGTATGAAATAGCTGAGATTGTACCCTCGAGAACGAAGTGCTGAGCGATTGACTTCCTGGACAAGATTAGGTCGGGAGAGAGGCTAAAGTAAAGGATAGTGACTGAAAGGATGCGGCTCGGAACTCCCCTCTAATTCGAGGAATGACCGAGTCTTAGGATAGCGGGGAGCTTCCGCAGGTTTAAGCATTCAGATAAAGATAAGCGCTGTAACCCCTGAATGAAAGTAAAGTGGAAGTGAATTCATAGGTACGAATCGTAGAGAAGCCCAAGGGCGTGTCCAAAGCATCTACATTAAAGAGGGTAGAAATAAATATTTTTAGTAACTTATTCATCGTCATCGCTCTCGTAGAGGGCTTTGTTCGCTCCTCTAAAGCATTAGGGGACCTACGGCAGAACTTCATTCAATAGACATGTCCGTAATAATTGAAAAGAGAGCGGGGCATAGACTATTTACCGGAGACGAAAGACCAGCGGAAGGGCATGAGTCGCCGAGGAAGAGCGTAGATCAAAGCAAAGGTAAAGTACCTACATAGGCCAGGTTATCAACAGGGGGAGCGCCAAGCCTAGGAATATTGATTCAATCTGATCTTTAGGTAGACATCGTGGATTTTCTTGTCCTCCATTAGTAAAGTGGTTGAATAAGGTGCTTGGAAGCAGTCAGCTTAATTGCATCGATCCTTCTGAATTGCGTTGAACCTCTCTACTCTAGGAGTATTGGATCCTTCTTAATATTTTGATAGAACTGGTCAACGTTGAGTGAGTATATCAATTGCGACTCGCTTCTTTTGTTACTGGTTCTGGTGGTTTATTACGTGGGTAAAGCTGACTTCGTCCGGTGATGATTGATTTACCATTATTCCAAAGTATGCAACTGAACCCATTTTCACAAACCTGCAGCTTAACCTACTACAAAAAAAAGAAGACCGACGGCCTCACTTGACTTGAGCAAGAATAAATAAGTCAATTTCCCACGGTCAAGCCTAGTAGACGACAAGACTAGCAAACATGCTACCACAGAAAGGAAGGGAAAGAGATCGGAAAGCACGCAACCAAACTGAACGCCAGCGCTTTCACTGGGAAAGTCTCCGTCTCTAGCCGGCCCGGATGGAAGGGAATGAAATAAGTGACTCTACCCTACGTCGAACAAGAGTTGGCTTCCTTTCTAAAAGGCCTACTATGCTGCCTTAGCTAGCTCCCTTTCGTACCGGTTCCCCAAGGTCTGATTCTGCCCTTAACCCAGCGCCCGTGGAGATAACGAGATTAAATAATGATTTTCTCGGTGCGAAGAATAGCCCCACTCCTATATCCTCAAATATTCTATTTTAGTTAGCTACTCACTCAGTCCACAGATTCGGATTAGTCAAAATAGAACTAGACAGATCAAGGAGAGAGAAGGCTCATCGATCAGTCTTAGCTATGGTTCCATTTCTTTATTCAGTCAGCCAGGCAGAAGTGGAAAATAAAATAGATAGAGTAGATCCTATTCTAGATGGATTAGATAGAAACCTTACCTTAGCGTGATTCCATGCCTGACTTTCCCGATAGCGGAATCTATAGATGTTCCCATGGAGCGGTAACTAGGTCCAGTGCCCAAAAAGGGAACCTTATCGAAGGGAGGAGTGGAACGAAGCCTTAACTTAAAGGCGAGGCACCCGAAGACAAAAGCCATTGGCTGAACACCAGCCAGACAAATCCTTAAAGACGACAATCAAAGCATCACGACTCGAGGAACATTCCTCAAGGGAGTGAACCAGTGAGATCGGTAGACAACCCGTAAAAGGAAGCCGCTAGGCATCAAGCTTACACCTAGGGAGGGTGGCCGTTGTTGGGTGGTGAGTTGCAATGAAAGAGCTGAGAAGTTGTGGATGTACTACATAGAAGGGTGAGACTTTCTTGGCTCAAGCTGGAAGACTTTCTCTGTGCCTACATACCGAATCAGACAAGTGAATCAACCGGTGGTATGTTCTTCTTCACGTGATCGTGCTCTAGACCTATGGGATTAACAACCAAGGGGGCCGCCCTGCCTGGTCATCGGGCGTACCCTATCTTGAATCTGGGGGAATCCGTGTCGGCATCTGTCCTACTGGCTGTTGAAGGTGCTGGCTGATGAAAGACATCCCCAGAATGCCCCCCCTTTCGTGCCTATCTCACTTGTTTACAGCTCTTATGGGTCTTTTCGTTTCACATGATGCAATATCTGGGCCTCCTAGACCTGCTCTCTCGCCCAAGCCTCATAGCATTCATATTCCAAGCACTGAGTATTCCCTGCCTGCTCAGATGCGTCAATCCGCCTATCGGTACCCCCGCATAGAGAACTTTTTGAGTTCTTGGTAGGAGGGAACTAATACAGTATATAAGGTTCATTGCTATTTGCTCTCCCGTCACGCTAGCACTTAAGAGACTATCTTAGCCCAGAGTGAGGGATCACAATAAGGATTACCAAAAGTAGGCAGTACTGCGGTACCAGTCCACGACTACCATTTCTGTAACTTCACTTCCCTACCCCCTTTCCACTCAGTCTCCTTTTCGGACTTTAGGAGCATTGAGTAAAGGTAGGCACGGGGGCTGGAAGATCTACTCATTCAAAGGGAAAGCGCACCCCTCTATTTATTATCACAAGAAGAAGAGCTAGTGGAATGGACCCTTTCCTCATGCCAGCGGGGGAAAGAAAAGAGGCCCACTACGAGAGGAGAGAGTGATTCAGCTGCTAACAAGCGCAGGTTTTTCATGAAATGAATGGTTATTCGGGAAACGTCTGTTGATGAGGAGGTGTTACATAGTATCAA